AGAAAAAATAGCACCGGTATGACGGGCATAACATCTACGATTGGATTCAAAAAAGCATAGGCCTCGGGCAATTTTCCGAATAAAAAGCTACTTGAATAAAAGGCATAATTAAGACAGATCCATATCAAACTACAAATATTAAGCATAGCAGCCGTTTTGTTCTTGGAGATAATTGCATTTTGATTGAGTTATTTATCATTTATCTAAGGATATAAGGAAAAGGGTACAATTAAGAAAGAGTTCCTCTTTTCTTTTGAACCCACCCAATCAAAAATCCTCCAATTCTCAAAAGAGAATAGAAGAAATCATACTTTTCATACAATATGTTAATTGAATTCTATCTAATGATCAATAAAGTAAGTTACATTTTCTATTTCCACTTCCACCTATTAAAATCTTAGTAAGAATCTAATCTACTCTATGGATATTTAGATTGGAGTTGACAAGGAATCAATACCAATATTATACTTTATCAGTATCGAATAGAAATCAAAATGGGGCGTGGCCAAGTGGTAAGGCAACGGGTTTTGGTCCCGCTATTCGGAGGTTCGAATCCTTCCGTCCCAGAACATGTCATTTTCTCGTTTATCACTATTTGAAGTGTTAGGGGTTCTCTCTATTATTTAGAGTTACGATTCCGCAAACGGGGTAGTCGAATTTTTCTGTAGATGTTTGAATGCTAACTAAATTTGTACTAATGAAATTCAATCAAACGCAAGAGTATTATAGGATTAGTTCTCGCAAGCTTAACGGTTTAAGCTTTTTTAGTCGAAAAAAAAAAGAAGAACAACTTAACTGGACTTGTTTGGCTTTATCCCGAAGCAGCTCATAGGAATCGCCCTTTTCGTTTCTGTTCTATTATTCCCCGAGAATGGAAATGGAGGAGCAGATAGGAGTTAATCCGTAAACGGAGGTATTAAACTACTTGCGTCTGCTTGAATCTCATTAACAAAAGTTTAACTTTTAAAAAACTAAAGTTATATATGATAGGGAATTAGATATCTAACCGATGTATTTTTTTTTATCAAATTAGATGAAAAGGATAAGGTTACAAAATCTCCGCTATAAAAAGATTCATTTCATCAAAAAATTATGAATATTTGTAACGATTTCTTAGAAGTTAAATGGAATCTTTGATACTTGAAGATAGAGCGAACCAATTCTATATTTCGCTTTCTTTCTTTCGATATAATATTATATAGAAAGAAAGAAAGCGAAATTACAATTTAGCGTTTTTGTTAAAGTTTCTTCATAAAAGATATCTCTCTCTATAAAAATAAAAGATAGTTAGGTCTAGATAGAATATCTATATATAGATATATAGAAGATAGACAAAAGATAGAACAAAGGGGGTATAAATTCGATGTCTATGCACTGATTGAACCAATGACTATTCATGATTCCATAATTGAATCAATTCCATACTGATTCCAAATTAGAGGAATGTTATGGTAAAACTTCGTTTGAAACGATGTGGTAGAAAGCAACGTGCGACTTGAAGGACACGATCCGTTGTGGATTCTTTATTCTATCCACCATCTTCTATTTTGATAGTAACGAAGGTGCTCTTGTCTCGACATTCATTAGGACTGTAAATAGTCCATGATGGAGCTCGAGTAGAAAGTATTAATTTATTTCTCGGACCAAGAATCTAGGGTTAATGCAAATCAATAAATTGGAATAACTTCGTAAATAGATCTTCAATATATAAATAGAAATTGAAGGATCCCAATTGCGCAAATTTTCAATTCAAAAGTAACAAGAATTAATTAAACGCTTTCGATCCAAAGTGCATTATGCATGAATGAATCGTCCGTCTTTGATTTTGATAGAAGGAAATCACAAAAAGGGGTATGTTGCTGCCATTTTGAAAGGATTCAAAGCACCGAAGTAATGTCTAAACCCAATGATTTAAAACAACGATACGGGATCCCAGAACAAGGAAACGCCTTTTTTTTGTTATTTGATTTTTATTGTCTCAATAACTGGGCCAGACTTAAGACTCAAAATCGATTTGAATCGAGACAGCGAAAGGGGGTGTAAAGACTACTCAATAAAAAAAATTTCCTAATGATTTTCTTTTGAGCTATTTGAGGGTTATTTTAGAGTTAACTAACTTGAGTTATGAGTAGAAATGATTTCTTTTTCATTTTCAGGAACGAAGAAGAAAAAAGACTAAAATCCGAGTCTAATTGATTTAATGATGTTCTGGACCTTTTGTTTATTTATTAGAATTCTATATATAGACATAGGGAAAACTTCGAATCAAATTCTTTTTTCTCGAGCCGTACGAGGAGAAAACTTCCTATACGTTTCTAGGAGGGGGGTATTCCTCATTTACACCTATCTCAATGAGCCGTCTATCGAATCGTTGCAATTGATGTTCGATCCAGAAGAGAAGGCAAAGATCTGCAGAAAGTGGGTTTTTATGATCCGATAAAGAAGCAAACTTATTTAAATGTCCCTGCTATTCTATATTTCCTTGAAAGGGGGGCTCAACCCACAGGAACGGTTCGGGATATTTTTAAAAGGGTGGGGGTTTTTACGTAACTTCGACCTAATTTTAATTTAAAATTAAACGAGAGTTAATTAAGGAACTAAAAAAAGGGGGGGTGGCTTATAACTTTTACTAATCTTTATCTACTCTTTTGTAGTTACCCCCCGTTTCGGTTCTATTCGTAGCTTTTTCTGATTGTTTTCGTCAAATTCCACGTTCGATAATGAAAAAACCTTAGTTTCTTGATCCTAGAAAATTGGGACATTCCCATCCATTGGATGGGAACCCTACTAAATAAACAAACAATCTAGTTTGCTTCTTCTACTTAAGTGAATATATTATGTATTCACTCAATCTGGGATTTTTAACCCCTTTCTCTTTTTTATTCCCCTTTCTCTATATATTCTATCTATCTAGAATAGGATTAGATAGGGGCTTTTTGGTGCCCGTCCAACACAACTTCTCCTTTTTTCACGGGGAAATTCAATTGAATTTTTTTTAGTTCCCGCTCTATTCTTTTCTATTGACAACAGTGTATCGAACAAATATAATTCATCGTGATAAATCAAGTTGCATCTAGTTATTGATGTCACATAAATTTGTTTTTTACTTTATTTGATTCAAATAGAGGGTTCTTTCATACACGAGCAGTATAAGAGTTTGATTGAAAGGGGAGATAAGAGAGTAGTCGTCTATAAATTTTTACATTTTTCTATATTTTTTTTCTTTCGAATTCATATAAAGTATGGTTTTTTCGTTTTGTTTGTTAGCTCAACGATTTAATTGTTTTGTCTAATCTCTTTGTTTCATTTATTTTTATTCGGATTGTATCTATACCTCTTTTATCCATACATTATCTATTTATTTTCTCTTGGGGTTGCTAACTCAACGGTAGAGTACTCGGCTTTTAAGTGCGGCTAGAATCTTTTACACATTTGGATGAAGCAAGGGATTCGTCCATACCATCGGTAAAGTTTGGAAGACCACGACTGATCCTGAAAGGGGATGAATGGAAACAATAGCATGTCGTATTCACGGAGATTTCTGACAATACTTCATTCTTACCGGATCGGTGTTCGAAGTATTGGAATAGAACAAAATAAAGTTTGGTCGGGTGAATAAATGGATAGGGCTCTACGGTTTCAATTAATTCTAAATAAAGACAAAGCAACGAGCTTCTATTCTGAATTTGAATTAGTTCCTGATCTAATTAGATGTTAAAAAAATATTAGTGCCGATGCGGGAAGGGGTTCTTAACCCATGGGTAGATTCTCAATTTTTCACTGAATCCTAACTATTTTGTGTAATTCTTCATTATAAAACGGAGATGTGTGTGTATAAGAAGTAGTATACTGATAAAGAAAGTTTTTCCAAAATCAAAAGCGCAATTAGGTAGAAAAAAGAAAGGATTTCTAACCATCTTGTTCTCCTATAATATAGAAAAAAATGGAAAAGGAGAGGATAGAGAATCTGTTGATAAGTTTACCTGTGTCCAGGGTATCCGTTGTTATTAGAACACCTTGTTTTGACTGTATTGCACTATGTATCATTTGATAACCCTCAAATCTTCTACCTTTGATTCAAATCTAATTTCAAATGGAGGAAATCCGACGATATTTACACTTTGATAGATCTCAACAATACGACTTTCTATATCCGCTTATCTTTCAGGAGTATATTTATGCACTTGCTCATGATCAGAGTTTAAATCGATCTATTTTGTTGGAAAATCCAGGTCATGACAATAAATCCAGTTTCCTAATTGTAAAACGTTTAATTAATCAAACGTATCGATGGAATCCTTTTCTTATTTCCGCTAATGATTTTAACCAAAATCCCTTTTTTGGACATAACAAGAATTTATACTCTCAAATGATATCAGAGGGATTTTCATTTATTGTGGAAATTCCTTTTTATATACGATTAATACCTTCTGAAGAAGGGAAGGGTATATTAAAATATCACAATTTACGATCAATTCATTCAATATTTCCTTTCTTAGAGGAAAATTTTGCACACTTTAATTCTGTGTTAGATATACTAATACCCCATCCTATCCACCTCGAAATCTTGGTTCAAATACTTCGTTATTGGATAAAAGATGCTCCTTGTTTGCATTTATTACGATTCTTTTTTCACGAGTATTGGAATTGGAATAATCTTAGTGCTAAAAAGAAGCCCAACTTTGATCTTTTAACAAAAAGAAATCAAAGATTATTTGTCTTCTTATATAATTCTTATGTATGTGAATACGAATCCATTTTCGTCTTTCTACATAACCAAGTTTCTCATTTACGATCAACATCCTTTGGAGACCTTGTTGAGCGAATCTATTTCTATGGAAAAAGCCAAATTGAGAGCCTTTCAAAAACTTTTGCTAAGGATTTTCGGTCTAACCTATCTTTGTTCAAAGATCCTGTCATGCATTATGTTAGGTATCAAGGAAAATCCCTTTTGTTTTCAAAGGGGACGTCTCTTTTGATGAATAACTGGAAATATTACC